GTTAATGTAGCTTAAATTACCAAAGCAAGGCACTGAAAATGCCTAGATGAGCCTCATAGCTCCATAAACACACAGGTTTGGTCCTGGCCTTTCTATTAGTTCTTAGTAAAATTACACATGCAAGCATCCGCGCCCCGGTGAGAATGCCCTCTAGATCTTGAAGATTAAAAGGAGCAGGTATCAAGCACACCCAGACGGTAGCTCATAACGCCTTGCTTAACCACACCCCCACGGGAAACAGCAGTGATAAAAATTAAGCCATGAACGAAAGTTTGACTAAGTTATATTAATTTAGAGTTGGTAAATCTCGTGCCAGCCACCGCGGTCATACGATTAACCCAAATTAATAGATATACGGCGTAAAGAGTGTTAAAGAAAAAACCACAATAGAGTTAAATTATAACTAAGCTGTAAAAAGCCCTAGTTAGAATAAAATAACCTGCAAAAGTGACTCTAAAGTCTCTGATACACGACAGCTAGGGTCCAAACTGGGATTAGATACCCCACTATGCCTAGCCCTAAACCTAGATAGTTATACAACAAAACTATTCGCCAGAGTACTACTCGCAACAGCCTAAAACTCAAAGGACTTGGCGGTGCTTCACACCCACCTAGAGGAGCCTGTTCTATAATCGATAAACCCCGATAAACCTTACCAACCCTTGCCAATTCAGCCTATATACCGCCATCTTCAGCAAACCCTAAAAAGGAACAATAGTAAGCACAATCATCACACATAAAGACGTTAGGTCAAGGTGTAGCTTATGAGTTGGGAAGAAATGGGCTACATTCTCTGCATAAGAGCATCCACCCATACGAAAGTTTTTATGAAACTAAAAACTAAAGGAGGATTTAGCAGTAAATCAGGAATAGAGTGCCTGATTGAATAAGGCCATGAAGCACGCACACACCGCCCGTCACCCTCCTCAAGCATGTAGTAGTACAAAATAATCTATATTTAGTTACATAATCATGTAAGAGGAGACAAGTCGTAACAAGGTAAGCGTACTGGAAAGTGTGCTTGGATTATCAAAGTATAGCCTAAAATAAAGTACCTAGCTTACACCTAGGAGATCCCACAACGTATGGGTACTTTGAACTAAAGCTAGCTCAACATACTAGATAAACATAAAATTATACTCAAATAAAATAAAACATTTACCCAACACTAAAGTATAGGAGATAGAAATTTTTACCTTTGACGCTATAGAGATAGTACCGTAAGGGAAAGATGAAAGAATCAAATTAAAGTAAAAAAAAGCAAAGATTAACCCTTCTACCTTTTGCATAATGGTTTAACTAGAAAAAATCTAACAAAGAGAACTTCAGCTAGATACCCCGAAACCAGACGAGCTATCTATGAGCAGTTTAAAAGAACCAACTCATCTATGTGGCAAAATAGTGAGAAGACTTATAGATAGAGGTGAAAAGCCTAACGAGCCTGGTGATAGCTGGTTGTCCGAGAAAGAATTTCAGTTCAACCTTAAAAATACCTCAAAAACTCTAAATTCCAATGTATTTTTAAGAGATAATCTAAAAAGGTACAGCTTTTTAGAAACGGGTACAACCTTAACTAGAGAGTAAAGTCTTAATACCACCATAGTAGGCCTAAAAGCAGCCATCAATTGAGAAAGCGTTAAAGCTCAACAAACCCACCAACATAATCCCAATAATTAATAATAAACTCCTAGCCCAATATCGGACTAATCTATTAAAACATAGAAGCAATAATGTTAATATGAGTAACAAGAAACCTTTCTCCTTGCACACGCTTACATCAGTAACTAATACTATACTGATAATTAACAATCAATAAACCAAAACAACACTAAAACGTTTATTAACCATATTGTTAACCCGACACAGGAGTGCACTAAGGAAAGATTAAAAGAAGTAAAAGGAACTCGGCAAACACAAACCCCGCCTGTTTACCAAAAACATCACCTCTAGCATTACCAGTATTAGAGGCAATGCCTGCCCAGTGACATCAGTTTAACGGCCGCGGTATTCTGACCGTGCAAAGGTAGCATAATCACTTGTTCTCTAAATAAGGACTTGCATGAATGGCCACACGAGGGTTTTACTGTCTCTTACTTCCAATCAGTGAAATTGACCTTCCCGTGAAGAGGCGGGAATAAAAAAATAAGACGAGAAGACCCTATGGAGCTTTAATTAACTAATCTAAAAGTTAAGCAACTTAACCACAAAGGGATAACATAAAACTTAATATGGATTAGCAATTTTGGTTGGGGTGACCTCGGAGCACAAAAAACCCTCCGAGTGATTTTAATCTAGACAGACCAGTCAAAACAACTATAAATATCACTTATTGATCCAAAATTTTGATCAACGGAACAAGTTACCCTAGGGATAACAGCGCAATCCTATTATAGAGTTCCTATCGACAATAGGGTTTACGACCTCGATGTTGGATCAGGACACCCAAATGGTGCAACCGCTATTAAAGGTTCGTTTGTTCAACGATTAAAGTCCTACGTGATCTGAGTTCAGACCGGAGCAATCCAGGTCGGTTTCTATCTATTACAAATTTCTCCCAGTACGAAAGGACAAGAGAAATGAGACCAACCTCACAAATGCGTCTCAGAGACAATTAATGATATAATCTCAACTTAATTAACTCATGATAAACCCAACCCTAGATCAGGGCATATTAGGGTGGCAGAGACCGGTAATTGCGTAAAACTTAAACCTTTATTACCAGAGGTTCAACTCCTCTCCCTAATAATATGTTCGTAATTAACATCTTAAGCCTCATCATTCCTATCCTATTAGCCGTAGCGTTCCTTACCCTAGTAGAACGAAAAGTACTAGGCTATATACAACTACGAAAAGGACCAAATGTTGTAGGTCCTTACGGCCTACTCCAACCCATTGCTGACGCCCTAAAACTATTCACTAAAGAACCCCTACGACCAGCCACATCCTCAACCTCCATATTCATCATTGCACCAATTCTAGCCCTATCCTTAGCATTAACAATATGAATTCCGCTGCCAATACCGTATCCTCTAATCAATATGAACTTAGGAGTACTATTTCTACTAGCCATATCAAGCCTGGCAGTCTACTCCATCCTATGATCAGGATGGGCATCCAACTCAAAATACGCACTCATCGGAGCTCTACGAGCGGTAGCCCAAACAATCTCATATGAAGTAACACTAGCAATTATTCTACTATCAGTACTACTAATAAATGGATCATACACCTTATCTACCCTCATCACAACACAAGAACATATCTGAATAATCTTTACATCCTGACCCCTAGCCATAATATGATTCATTTCAACCCTAGCAGAAACCAACCGAGCTCCATTTGACCTTACAGAAGGGGAATCAGAACTTGTATCAGGCTTCAACGTAGAATATGCAGCCGGACCCTTTGCCTTATTCTTCATAGCAGAATATGCTAACATTATTATAATAAATGCATTTACAGCAATTCTCTTTCTAGGAGCATTCCATGATATACACACATCCGAATTATACACAATCAACTTCGTGTTAAAAACACTCGCATTAACAATTACTTTCCTATGAATTCGAGCATCATACCCACGATTCCGATACGATCAACTAATGCACCTACTATGAAAAAGCTTTCTACCCTTGACACTAGCCCTATGCATATGACACATTTCACTCCCCATCATAACAGCAAGCATTCCCCCACAAACATAGAAATATGTCTGATAAAAGAGTTACTTTGATAGAGTAAAAAATAGAGGTTCAAACCCTCTTATTTCTAGAACAATAGGACTCGAACCTAAACCTGAGAATTCAAAATTCTCCGTGCTACCAAAATACACCACATTCTATAGTAAGGTCAGCTAAATCAAGCTATCGGGCCCATACCCCGAAAATGTTGGTTCATATCCTTCCCGTACTAATAAACCCCTTAACCTATGCCACTCTTATTATAACTGTAATATCTGGAACCATATTGGTAATAATCAGCTCGCACTGACTACTTATCTGAATTGGATTCGAAATAAACCTACTTGCAATAATCCCAGTATTAATAAAAAATTTTAACCCACGAGCCATAGAGGCAGCCACAAAATATTTCCTAACACAAGCCACAGCCTCCATAGTACTAATAATAGCCATCATTATTAACTTTCTATACTCCGGCCAGTGAACCGTCACAAAGTTATTCAACCCAATAGCAATAATAATAATAACCATAGCCCTAGCCATAAAACTGGGACTTTCACCCTTCCACTTTTGAGTCCCAGAAGTAACCCAAGGCATTTCACTACAAGCAGGACTACTATTATTAACATGACAAAAATTAGCCCCATTATCAGTACTATGCCAAATTTCACAATCAATTAACCCCAACTTAATGCTAACCATAGCCATACTGTCAATCCTAGTCGGAGGCTGAGGGGGACTAAACCAAACCCAACTTCGAAAAATCATAGCGTACTCATCAATCGCACACATAGGATGAATAACAGCAGTACTGCCATACAACACAACTATAACAATTTTAAACCTACTAATCTACATTACAATAACACTAACTATATTCATATTACTAATCCATAGCTCAACAACCACAACCTTATCCCTATCTCTCACATGAAACAAAACACCTATCATCACAAGCCTAATGATGATAATCCTACTCTCAATGGGAGGTTTACCCCCACTATCAGGATTCGTACCAAAATGAATAATTATCCAAGAAATAACAAAAAATGAAAGCATTATTATACCAACACTTATAGCAATAACAGCACTACTAAATCTCTACTTTTACATGCGACTAGCCTACTCCTCCTCACTAACCATATTTCCATCCGTCAATAACATAAAAATAAAATGACAATTTGAATATACAAAACGAATAAAACTACTCCCCACAATGATCGTGCTATCAACACTAATTCTACCCATAACACCAGCCCTTTCATCCTTAAACTAGGAATTTAGGTTAATACAGACCAAGAGCCTTCAAAGCTCTAAGCAAGTACAAAGTACTTAACTCCTGAAAACATAAGGGCTGCAGGACTCATCCTACATCAATTGAATGCAAATCAAACACTTTAATTAAGCTAAGTCCTCACTAGATTGGCGGGATTACACACCCACGAAACTTTTAGTTAACAGCTAAATACCCTAATCAACTGGCTTCAATCTACTTCTCCCGCCGCGGGAAAAAAAAGGCGGGAGAAGTCCCGGCAGAATTGAAGCTGCTTCTTTGAATTTGCAATTCAATATGGTATTTCACTACGGAACCTGGTAAAAAGAGGACTCAACCTCTGTCTTTAGATTTACAGTCTAACGCTTACTCAGCCATTTTACCTATGTTCGTAAATCGTTGACTATACTCAACAAACCACAAAGACATTGGCACCTTGTATTTGCTGTTTGGTGCCTGAGCAGGAATAGTAGGTACCGCCTTGAGCCTGTTAATTCGTGCTGAACTGGGTCAGCCCGGAACTTTACTCGGTGATGACCAAATCTATAATGTAATTGTTACAGCCCATGCCTTCGTAATAATCTTTTTTATGGTAATACCTATCATAATCGGGGGTTTTGGTAATTGACTTGTACCGTTAATAATTGGAGCACCTGATATAGCCTTCCCACGTATAAACAACATGAGCTTCTGACTACTTCCACCATCCTTTCTGCTACTACTAGCATCCTCAATAGTAGAAGCTGGGGCGGGTACTGGATGAACCGTATATCCACCCTTAGCTGGGAATCTAGCCCACGCAGGCGCTTCGGTTGATTTAACAATTTTCTCCCTACATCTTGCAGGAGTATCATCAATCTTAGGGGCTATCAATTTTATTACCACAATCATTAACATAAAACCCCCTGCAATGTCCCAATACCAAACACCCCTATTTGTCTGATCAGTACTAATTACAGCCGTATTACTTCTACTGTCTCTGCCAGTTTTAGCGGCTGGTATTACCATGCTATTAACAGATCGCAATCTAAACACAACCTTCTTTGACCCAGCAGGTGGAGGAGACCCAATCCTTTATCAACACCTATTCTGATTCTTCGGACACCCAGAAGTATATATTCTCATCTTGCCAGGATTCGGAATAATCTCCCACATTGTAACTTATTATTCGGGTAAAAAGGAGCCATTCGGATATATAGGCATAGTATGAGCTATAATATCTATTGGATTTCTAGGTTTTATTGTATGGGCCCACCATATGTTTACTGTAGGAATAGATGTAGACACACGAGCGTACTTCACGTCCGCTACAATAATTATTGCTATTCCAACTGGGGTAAAAGTGTTTAGCTGACTAGCTACCCTTCATGGCGGTAATATTAAATGATCACCCGCAATACTATGAGCCCTAGGCTTCATCTTCCTGTTTACTGTGGGAGGTCTAACGGGCATCGTACTGGCTAATTCATCTTTAGATATTGTTCTGCACGACACGTACTATGTAGTTGCACATTTCCACTATGTATTATCCATAGGAGCAGTATTCGCCATTATAGGGGGTTTCGTTCACTGATTCCCTCTATTCTCTGGGTACACACTCGACCAGACATGAGCAAAAATCCACTTTGTAATTATATTTGTAGGAGTAAACATAACCTTCTTCCCACAACATTTTCTAGGACTGTCTGGAATGCCTCGACGATACTCCGATTATCCTGATGCATACACAGCATGAAACACTATTTCCTCAATAGGCTCATTCATCTCACTAACAGCAGTAATATTAATGATCTTCATTATCTGGGAAGCATTCGCATCAAAGCGAGAAGTATCTGCAGTAGAACTAACAAGTACAAACCTGGAGTGACTGCACGGATGCCCTCCTCCTTATCATACATTTGAAGAACCAACATACATTAATATAAAATAGATACAAGAAAGGAAGGAATCGAACCCTCTTTCACTGGTTTCAAGCCAACGCCATAGCCACTATGTCTTTCTCAATAACTGAGATACTAGTAAAATATTACATAACTTTGTCGAAGTTGTATTACAGGTGAAAGCCCTGTGTATCTCTATGGCTTATCCTTTTCAACTAGGCTTTCAAGATGCCGCTTCGCCAATTATAGAAGAACTCCTACATTTCCATGACCACACCCTAATAATTGTATTTTTAATTAGCTCTTTAGTGTTATATATTATTTCCCTCATACTAACAACAAAACTGACACACACCAGCACAATAGATGCCCAAGAGGTAGAAACAATTTGAACAATCCTACCCGCTATTATTCTAATCCTAATTGCCCTTCCATCACTACGAATTCTATATATAATAGACGAAATCAACAACCCTGCCTTAACTGTAAAAACTATAGGACATCAGTGGTACTGAAGCTATGAATATACAGACTATGAAGATCTCACCTTTGACTCATACATAATCCCCACATCAGACCTTAAGCCCGGAGAAATACGACTACTAGAAGTAGACAATCGGGTTGTTTTACCAATAGAAATAACAATTCGAATACTAGTATCTTCTGAAGACGTACTACACTCATGAGCCGTCCCATCTCTCGGCCTAAAAACAGATGCCATTCCAGGGCGACTAAATCAAACAACCCTAATATCCACACGACCCGGTCTTTATTACGGACAATGCTCAGAAATCTGCGGGTCAAACCATAGCTTTATGCCCATTGTACTCGAACTGGTCCCACTGAAGTACTTCGAAAAATGGTCAACATCAATACTAACAGGCTCATTGAGAAGCTAACCAGCACTAACCTTTTAAGTTAGAGATTGGGGGCTTAAGTCCTCCCTCAATGATATGCCACAATTGGACACATCTACATGATTTCTTACAATTATATCAATAATTATAACACTATTTATTTTATTTCAACTAAAAATCTCGAACTACTTGTACCCAATGAACCCAGAACCAGTAGAAATAAAGGTTCAAAAACATGATACCCCCTGAGAAATAAAATGAACGAAAATCTATTTACCTCTTTCATTACCCCTACGATAATAGGACTACCTATTGCTACCTTAATCATCGTCTTTCCTAGCCTATTATTCCCCACACCCAAACGACTCATTAACAACCGCACAGTCTCTATTCAACAATGGTTAATCCAGCTAGCATCTAAACAAATAATAGCCATCCATAACCAAAAGGGCCAGACCTGATCACTAATGCTCATATCTCTAATCATATTCATTGGCTCAACAAATATCCTAGGCCTATTACCACACTCATTCACACCTACCACGCAACTATCAATAAACTTAGGCATAGCAATTCCCCTGTGATCAGCGACTGTATTCACAGGATTCCGCCATAAAACTAAGACATCTCTAGCTCACTTTCTACCACAAGGAACACCTGCTCCACTAATTCCCATGCTCGTAATTATCGAAACCATTAGCCTATTTATTCAACCAGTAGCCCTAGCTGTACGATTAACAGCAAACATCACAGCAGGACACCTGCTAATTCACTTAATCGGAGGAGCCACCTTAGCTCTACTTAGCATCAACACCATAACAGCCTTTATCACATTCACTATCCTTGTTCTACTGACTATTCTTGAATTCGCAGTGGCCCTAATCCAAGCCTATGTATTCACACTACTAGTAAGCCTGTATTTACATGACAACACATAATGACCCACCAAGCACACGCATATCACATAGTAAACCCAAGTCCATGACCACTTACCGGAGCCCTATCAGCTCTACTAATAACATCGGGTCTAGCCTTATGATTCCATTTTAACTCTGTCCTCCTACTATCCCTAGGACTACTAACCAATACTTTAACGATATATCAGTGGTGACGAGATATTATTCGAGAAAGTACTTTCCAAGGTCACCATACACCAGTTGTCCAAAAAGGCCTACGATATGGTATAATCCTATTTATCATCTCTGAAGTTCTGTTCTTCACAGGATTCTTCTGAGCCTTCTACCACTCAAGCCTGGCACCAACACCCGAGTTGGGAGGTTGCTGACCACCAACAGGAATTCACCCACTAAATCCCCTAGAGGTACCACTACTAAACACTTCAATCCTCCTTGCCTCAGGAGTATCAATTACCTGAGCTCATCATAGCTTAATAGAAGGGGACCGAAAACATATACTTCAAGCACTATCCATTACCATCGCACTAGGCGTATATTTCACCCTTCTCCAAGCCTCAGAATACTACGAAGCACCATTCACAATCTCGGACGGAGTGTACGGATCTACCTTCTTCGTAGCCACAGGATTTCATGGATTACACGTAATTATTGGATCTACATTTCTAGCAGTATGCCTCCTACGACAATTAAAGTTCCACTTCACATCTAACCATCACTTTGGCTTCGAAGCCGCAGCCTGATACTGACACTTTGTAGATGTAGTCTGACTATTCCTTTACGTATCAATCTATTGATGGGGATCTTACTCTTTTAGTATCAAATAGTACAATTGACTTCCAATCAATCAGCTTCGGTAAACCCCGAAAAAGAGTAATAAATATTATACTAACACTACTCACAAATGTAACCCTGGCCTCCTTACTCGTATTAATCGCATTCTGACTACCCCAACTAAACGCATACTCGGAAAAAACAAGCCCATACGAATGTGGGTTTGACCCTATGGGATCAGCACGCCTTCCATTCTCAATGAAATTTTTCCTAGTAGCAATTACATTTCTCCTTTTTGACCTAGAAATTGCCCTACTTCTTCCCTTACCATGAGCACTTCAGACGAACGACCTAAAAACAATGCTCACAATAGCACTATTTCTTCTTACACTATTAGCAGCAAGCCTAGCATACGAATGGACCCAAAAAGGCCTAGAATGGACAGAATATGATAATTAGTTTAAAACAAAACAAATGATTTCGACTCATTAGACTATGATTTATCTCATAATTATCAAGTGCCATTAGTATACATGAATATCATCATAGCATTTGCAATTGCCCTTATAGGACTACTCATATATCGATCTCACTTAATATCTTCACTTCTATGCTTAGAAGGAATAATACTATCACTCTTCATTATGTCTACCTTAATTATCTTGAACACACACTTCACCCTGGCCAGCATAATACCCATCATCCTCTTGGTATTTGCAGCCTGCGAGGCTGCACTCGGCCTATCATTACTAGTAATGGTATCCAATACATATGGTAGCGACTACGTTCAAAACTTAAATCTCCTACAATGCTAAAAATCATCATTCCTACAACAATACTACTGCCTATAACATGAATATCTAAGCACAATATAATCTGAATTAATACTACAGTACACAGCCTTCTTATCAGCCTAATCAGCTTGTCTCTGCTAAATCAACTGAATGACAACAGCCTTAACTTTTCCCTAATATTCTTCTCCGACTCACTATCAACACCCCTACTAATTCTAACCACATGACTCCTTCCTCTCATACTGATAGCTAGCCAATCCCACCTGTCAAAAGAAACAACAACCCGAAAAAAACTATATATTACTATACTAATCCTACTGCAATTATTCCTAATTATAACTTTCACCGCCACTGAACTAATCCTATTCTACATCCTATTTGAAGCAACACTAGTACCCACACTAATTATTATTACACGCTGAGGAAATCAAACAGAACGACTCAACGCAGGACTATACTTCCTGTTCTACACTCTAGCAGGATCTCTACCACTACTAGTAGCGCTGGTCTACATTCAAAATATTACAGGCTCACTAAACTTCTTAATTATCCACTACTGATCTCACCCATTATCTAATACTTGGTCTAATGTCTTCATATGGCTAGCATGCATCATAGCCTTCATAGTAAAAATGCCACTGTACGGTCTCCACCTCTGACTACCAAAAGCCCATGTAGAAGCCCCTATTGCAGGTTCAATAGTACTTGCAGCCGTACTACTAAAACTCGGAGGCTATGGCATAATACGAATTACGACTATTCTAAACCCACTAACAGACTACATAGCTTACCCATTCCTTATGCTTTCCATATGAGGTATAGTCATAACTAGTTCTATTTGCTTACGCCAAACTGATCTAAAATCCCTAATTGCCTATTCATCAGTAAGCCACATAGCACTTGTAATCGTAGCGATCATGATTCAAACTCCATGAAGCTTCATAGGAGCCACAGCCCTTATAATCGCCCACGGACTAACATCCTCCATACTATTCTGTCTGGCTAACACCAACTATGAACGAGTACACAGCCGAACCATAATCTTAGCCCGAGGACTACAAACATTTCTTCCACTCATAGCAACATGATGACTAATGGCTAGCCTCGCAAACTTAGCCCTGCCCCCATCCATTAACCTAATCGGAGAACTACTCATTATCACATCATCATTCTCCTGATCCAACATCACAATCATTCTTATAGGGATAAATATAATAATTACAGCCCTCTACTCCCTCTATATACTAATCACAACACAACGAGGAAAATATACTCACCACATTAACAACATCAAACCCTCATTTACACGGGAAAACGCTCTCATGGCCCTGCACATTCTACCACTGCTACTACTAACCCTAAACCCTAAAGTAATTTTAGGGCCCCTTTACTGTAGATATAGTTTAACAAAAACACTAGATTGTGGATCCAGTAATAGAATCTTAAATATTCTTATCTACCGAAAAAGTCTGCAAGAACTGCTAACTCATGCTTCCACACCTAAAAATGTGGCTTTTTCAACTTTTAAAGGATAACAGTTATCCGTTGGTCTTAGGAACCAAAAAATTGGTGCAATTCCAAATAAAAGTAATAAACTCATTCGCCCCACTCACACTAACCACACTAACCATTCTAGTCATACCAATTATAATGTCCAACTCAAATATCTACAAAACCAACCTCTATCCCAACTACGTGAAAAACATCGTATCCTGCGCCTTCACCCTCAGCCTAGTCCCTTTACTAATATTTATCCACACGGGCCAAGAAACAACTATCTCAAACTGACACTGAATAACCTTACAAACCGTAGAACTATCTCTTAGCTTCAAAATAGATTACTTCTCAGTAATATTCACTCCCGTAGCACTATTTGTCACATGATCAATTATAGAGTTCTCCATATGATATATACACTCGGACCCTTTCATTAATCGATTTTTTAAATACCTATTACTATTCTTAATTACTATAATAATTCTCGTAACCGCTAATAACCTCTTCCAACTTTTTATCGGATGAGAGGGCGTAGGAATTATGTCGTTCTTACTAATCGGATGATGACACGGACGAACAGATGCCAACACAGCTGCACTACAAGCAATCTTATACAATCGAATTGGAGATATTGGATTCATCCTATCTATAGCATGATTCCTATCTCACTCAAACGCATGAGATTTCCAACAAATCTTTATACTAAATGACGAATGCCCAAACATACCATTAATAGGCCTACTCCTAGCTGCAGCAGGAAAATCAGCTCAATTCGGACTACATCCCTGATTACCCTCGGCAATAGAAGGCCCAACTCCTGTGTCAGCATTACTGCACTCCAGCACAATAGTGGTAGCAGGAGTATTCCTACTTATTCGCTTCTACCCCTTAATAGAAACTAACAAACTAGTCCAAACTATTACACTATGCTTAGGAGCTATCACCACCTTGTTCACAGCACTATGCGCAATCACGCAGAACGATATTAAAAAAATCGTGGCCTTCTCAACTTCAAGCCAACTAGGCCTAATGATAGTAACAATCGGAATCAACCAACCCCACTTAGCATTTCTTCATATCTGTATACATGCCTTCTTTAAAGCAATATTATTCATATGCTCCGGGTCCATCATTCACAACCTCAACGACGAACAAGACATCCGAAAAATAGGCGGACTGTACAAAGCAATACCATTTACAACAACAGCACTAACCATCGGAAGTCTAGCACTAGCGGGAATACCCTACCTCACAGGATTTTACTCAAAAGACCTTATTATTGAAGCAGCAAGCACATCCTATACAAATGCCTGAGCCCTATTAATAACATTAATTGCCACATCTTTGACTGCTGCTTACAGCACTCGAATTATCTTCTTCACACTCTTAGGACAACCACGCTTCTCACCTCTAGTACTAATCAATGAAAATAACCCCTTACTAATCAACTCCATTAAACGTCTCCTAATCGGAAGTATTTTTGCCGGCTTTATCATTTCCAACAGCATCCCACCAATAATAACACCAAACATGACAATACCCCTTTACATAAAAACGACAGCCCTAGTCGTGACCATTATAGGCTTTATATTAGCCCTAGAACTAAACAACATAACCTACTACCTAAAACTTGACCACCCGTCACAAACATATAAATTCTCCAACATACTAGGGTATTACCCCTCCATTATACACCGCCTACCAACATACTATAACCTATCTATAAGTCAAAAATCTGCATCATCCCTATTAGATATGATCTGACTAGAAATTATTCTACCAAAAATGACTTCTCATATTCAAATAAAAATATCTATTATAGTATCAAATCAAAAAGGCCTAATTAAATTGTACTTTCTTTCCTTTCTCATTACTATTACAGTAAGCATAGTATTATTTAATTTCCACGAGTAATCTCCATAATAACAACAACCCCAATAAGCAATGATCAGCCAGTAACAATAACCAATCAAGTACCATAACTATATAAAGCAGCAATACCCATAGCTTCTTCACTAAAAAACCCTGAATCACCCGTATCATAAATTACTCAATCCCCAAGCCCGTTAAACTCAAAAATAACCTTCACTTCTTCTTCTTTTAATGCATAACAAACCATACAAAGCTCTATTATAAGACCAGAAACAAATACCCCCAACACAGTCTTGTTAGAAACCCAGACCTCGGGATACACCTCAGTAGCCATGGCAGTGGTATAGCCAAAAACCACTAACATACCCCCCAAATAAATCAAAAACACCATTAAACCCAAAAAAGATCCACCATAATTCAATACAATGCCACAACCAACCCCACCACTCACAATCAACCCAACACCACCATAAATAGGAGAAGGCTTAGAAGAAAAACCAACAAATCCAATAACAAAAATAGTGCTTAAAATAAACGCAAGATATATTGTCATTATTCTCACATGGAATCTAACCATGACCAATGACATGAAAAATCATCGTTGTACTTCAACTACAAGAACCTTAATGACCAACATCCGAAAATCACACCCACTAATAAAAGTTATCAACAATGCATTCATTGACCTTCCAACCCCCTCAAATATTTCATCATGATGAAACTTCGGTTCCTTACTAGGCATCTGCTTAATCTTACAAATCCTTACAGGCCTATTCTTAGCAATACACTATACATCAGATACAACAACAGCCTTCTCATCAGTAGCACACATCTGTCGAGACGTAAATTATGGATGAATCATCCGCTACTTACATGCAAACGGAGCATCAATATTCTTCATTTGCCTATTCATCCATGTAGGTCGAGGCCTATACTATGGATCCTACATGTTTACAGAAACATGAAACATCGGAGTAATCCTGTTATTCACTGTCATAGCAACAGCCTTCGTAGGTTATGTCCTACCCTGAGGACAAATATCATTCTGAGGGGCCACAGTCATCACAAATCTATTATCAGCTATTCCCTACATCGGAACAAACCTTGTAGAGTGAATCTGAGGGGGCTTCTCCGTCGACAAAGCAACCCTCACACGATTCTTTGCCTTCCACTTCATCCTACCCTTTATTATTATCGCTCTTGCAACTGTGCACCTCCTATTCCTGCACGAAACCGGATCCAACAACCCTACCGGAATTCCATCAGACATAGACAAGATCCCATTTCACCCATACTACACTATCAAGGACATTCTAGGAGCCCTACTTATGATATTAATCCTACTGACCCTAGTACTATACTCACCAGACTCACTAGGAGACCCAGACAACTACACCCCAGCAAACCCACTAAGTACACCACCCCACATTAAACCAGAATGATATTTCTTATTTGCCTACGCCATCCTACGCTCAATTCCCAATAAGTTGGGCGGAGTGTTGGCTCTGGCAGCCTCTATCCTAGTCCTAATTCTAATACCCATACTACACACATCCAAACAACGAAGCATAATGTTTCGACCACTGAGCCAATGCCTATTTTGAGTACTAGTTGCAGACCTCATCGCACTAACATGAATTGGAGGACAGCCCGTAGAACACCCATTCATTATTATTGGCCAACTAGCTTCTATTCTGTATTTCCTAATTATCCTAGTATTAATACCAATTACTAGCATTATCGAGAACAGCCTCTTAAAGTGAAGAGTCTTTGTAGTATATCAAATACCCTGGTCTTGTAAACCAGAAAAGGAGAATGACTCCTCCCTAAGACTCAAGGAAGGAGAACAACTCCGCCATCAGCACCCAAAGCTGAAATTCTAACTAAACTATTCCCTGATGACTAAAAACAAATCATTCGTGTGCAAGCTAAAATGCCAAGTACCTCCTTACTATCTCTAAAACAAAAAACTTCATAAAAATTCCACATAAACATATAAATATGTAACTCTAAGAATTTAGCCATTAAAAATTTTTATAACTATAACCCTATGTACGTCGTGCATTAATTGCTAGTCCCCATGCATATAAGCATGTACATACTATTATTGATATTACATAGTACATATTATTATTGATCGTACATAGCACATTTATGTTAAATAAATCCCAGTCAGCATGCATATCACCACCACTAGATCACGAGCTTAATTACCATGCCGCGTGAAACCAGCAACCCGCTTGGCAAGGATTTCTCTTCTCGCTCCGGGCCCATCAATCGTGGGGGTTTCTAACTATGAATTTTATCAGGCATCTGGTTCTTACTTCAGGGCCATCTCACCTAAAACCGTCCACTCTTTCCCCTTAAATAAGACATCTCGATGGACTAATGACTAATCAGCCCATGCTCACACATAACTGAGGTTTCATACATTTGGTATTTTTTAATTTTTGGGGATGCTTGGACTCAGCTATGGCCGTCTGAGGCCCTAACACAGTCAAATCAATTGTAGCTGGACTTCATGGCATTCATAATCCGGCACGGCAATCCAAACAAGGTGCTATTCAGTCAATGGTCACAGGACATAACGTGCGTACACGTGCGTACACGTGCGTACACGTGCGTACACGTGCGTACACGTGCGTACACGTGCGTACACGTGCGTACACGTGCGTACACGTGCGTACACGTGCGTACACGTGCGTACACGTGCGTACACGTGCGTACACGTGCGTACACGTGCGTACACGTGCGTACACGTGCGTACACGTGCGTACACGTGCGTACACGTGCGTACACGTGCGTACACGTGCGCGTAAGCAGGTAAATTGTTGACTTACTCAAACCCCCCTTACCCCCCAATTAAACTTATGCTCCACACACCCTATAGTGCCTTGCCAAACCCCAAAAACAAAGCAAGATGTGCAAATACAATGAAGCTTAACTAGCATCAAATAACATCTAACAATACCAACCGCATAGCCCACTATATCTTATAAATCGCTTACTTGAGTGCGTGCTACAAAGGCAGACATCTACCCCCCTAGATTTTCACGTAAATCTGCACAAATAAATTTAAAATTACAACACAATCCTCTCTCAAAATATACGCACCCGTTTAAGCAAACGCCCATAATTTAAAACAATTTGAA